TATACCCTCTCTGCAAAGTTACTCAATAAGATTAATCTCCCCCCTACAACATTTAACACAGAAATCGTAACAACAACTCTTTTTGTTGCCATAATATCTAGTTCTCCTTTATTATTTTTAAAAAAATTTAGGAAGAAAGAAAAAAACAATCTCAAATAGTAAAACAGCCTTATAAGGGATCCTAAAATAAGTAAAAAAATAATAAATGAAAATGGACCCTTACTAGCAATAAATACTACCAACCATTTAGAAACAAAGCCCAAAAGCGGAGGCAACCCAGAAAGAGAGAGTAAAAGTAACATAATTACTAGATGATAAACCTTAAAGTGTTTCAATCTACTTACATCTTTCATCGCACTAGAATCCTTTAATCATAAGCCTACAAACAAACATGAAGTAATACCTAGGTAAATAAATAAATACAGTTTTATGCACCATTCACTATGCAGTATAGCGAATACCATTCACCCTAAGTGGCCAATAGAAGAATAGGCGAGAAGGGCCCGAATTTGTGTTTGATTTAGCCCTCCTATGCCGCCAACCAAAGCTCTTCCTGCGCTTATAACGCAAAACAGCACAAGAAATTCTTTTGTCTCACTTAATTCACATAATGAAACAAGTAGAAATAGCGGAGCCAGCTTCTGCCATGTTGCTAGCAACATACACGAAATTCAAGACAAACCGGCCATCACTCTTGGTACCCAATAATGAAAAGGAAATACTCCTAGCTTTACTGATAGGCCCCTTACCAAAACACATAAACCTATGATGCCTTCCATTCCCCCTGAAATTACATCCCACCTAAAAGAAGTTCTAAATCTTAAAAGACTTCCAAAAATCAACAATCTGGACCCCAGCGCCTGAATAATAAAATACTTAACGGCAGACTCTCTCTCAGAAATCTTTTTCTGGTAGATTAACATGGGCAGAAACCCAATCAAATTTATCTCTAAGCCCGCTCAAATTCCCAGTCAATGTACTGAAGAAAGAGACAACATGGTCCCAAAACCTATTACAGATAAAAATATTAACCCGAACGGAAGACTTGAAAACATAAGAAGAGGGATATAATCGAATTACCCAAAGCAAAGTTAGCAGCCCTGCTTCACTCCAAGTCTCTTCTCAGCTCTATTGAGCCCAATCTAATGAGCCTTCATTTCATTCATGAAAGAGGCCGACGATAAGAATCAACAGAAAAATAAACAATCCTAAAATTAAATCTGTCGATATTTCCCCTCCAACCCTAACTAAAATCGGAAAAAGCAGAACGATCTCAATATCAAAAATAAGAAAAATAATTGCCAATAAAAAGAAACGAAGAGAAAAAGGAAGACGAGCTGACTTGACAGGATCAAAACCACATTCAAACGGAGATCTCTTTTCTCGATCCTCATTTGCTCGCTTAGATAGAACTCAACCTAATAATATCACCACAACCGAAATCATTAAGGCCACTACACTTCTATAAAATCTACTTATCATTACTATAGCATTAGAGATACTTTCCTAATCCCATATTAATCAACATCAATGATTTCCGTTCATCCGGCGTAATGCTATTCTACCCTAAATGAGTAGTCTGTTTCTCTACAATCTCCTAATTAACAGCTAGGCGCCTCTTTTTGGCTTTCATTTATATACTATTTCAATATAGAAAGGGACTCTCACCCCTAAAGTCTGGTCCGAAGCCAGATGCAAATTTCTCGCTTCCCATACTTCCAAGGCCCTGACCTGAAAGTCAAAAGACTTATTGTCTGAATGCAAGTCAGATCTTTTAATTTAAAGTACCAAGTCACTGATTTCCTAGGAGCATTTATAGTATATGCTGTCTCTAGATTAAAAGTCTAGCACTTTCCCTCAGTCACCTAGGAATGACATCCTTATTACATGTATATTTAACATCCCCATCAGTAAATAGAAAGATATAGGAAAAGTCATACTACATCGACAAAGTGCCAATATCAGGCAGCTGCCTCAAACCCAAAATGATGCCCAGTTGAAAAATGCTGAAGCCAAACTCGAACTAAACAAACTAAAAGAAACGTACTTCCAATAAGAACATGTAAACCATGGAATCCAGTTGCCACAAAGAACCTAGAACCATAAGCACCATCTGCAATAGTAAATGAAGCTTCGTAATACTCTCCAGCTTGTAAGAAAGTAAAATAAACACCTAAGGCCACAGTCGCAATAAGACCTTGAAGGCCCCCGGGACCGTCCCCTTCTATTAGACTATGATGAGCCCATGTTACTGTCACCCCCGAAGCTAGCAATACACCAGTGTTAAGTAAAGGAACCTCAAAAGGGTTTAATGGTACAATCCCAGCAGGAGGTCAGCATGATCCTAACTCTGTCCTTGGGGCCAGTCTCCTATGGAAATAGGCCCAAAAAAACGCGAAAAAGAAACAAACTTCCGAAACAATAAAAAGAATTATACCTCAACGAAGCCCTTTTGAGACTTTAATACTATGATATCCCTGAAAAGTGGCTTCTCGAATTACATCTCGTCACCACTGAATTATGGTGATTCCGATCAATAAAAGGCCCACTCCAGCCCTTACAAACCCATAACCATGAAATCATCCGGCTAATCCTGAGGTTAAAAAAAGAGCACCCATTGAACCTGTTAGTGGTCATGGACTAAATTCAACTAAATGAAATGGATTTCGTGCCATACCTTTACGTCCACCTGGTTACCTAAAAGCCAACAAACTTTTCTAATTAACGAGCTAAAAACTGATCACTTTTGCTCAAAAAGTGACAAATACCCCTAAAATTTAGGCCTCCATGCGCCATCCCCCCTTAAAACACACCAAAAAAAGAATAGGAAAATACACACACAAGAAAAGTACCCAAAAAAACGCGACAAAAACTGTAAAATTTTCAGTTTACTGTTGAGAAATAGGTTAAAATTTTGTCACCCGTTTTTTTTTTTTTTTTTTTTATATAGACCTAATATCTCGGACACAAGAGCAGAATATTTCAATCTGAGGGCTAAATTTGACCCCCCCTGTCCTCCTAGCGAGATTCTAGTTTAAAGGTAAATAATTAGGCCTAAAACCTCGAGGTATAAAAATCTCTATCACTGGGAGTTAAGGAAGGGATGTGTAGCCATATATGTATATAATAATATGTAATATATATCTATCCATATGATAATATATATGTGTGTATCAGCTATCTTTATGTATACATGTATGTATATGTGTATGTATATCTATATATGTATATATGACCTCAATAATAGCCATATATATCCAGCAGCATAATCATAATAGCAATAAACTCATCATCAGCAATATAGCAACAATAATATATATGAAAATAATAACCAATAATAACAACAATAATATCAATGTGTGTGTAGCTGTCAGCACAATGGCAATAATATGTAATAATGTGTATGTATAATAGCCAATAATAATATAATGTATGTCATGTGTATGTGTATATGTAGCCCTATTATATGTATCAATAATGTAGCTAATACTAATGTGTAATAATGTGTCATGTATCTATGCGTAATGTGTGTATGTGTATAGTATATATATATGTAATATATGTGGCAATCATGTAATATGTAGCTCATATATAATATAATGTATGTAATGTATATGTGTGTAATGTAACTAATGTATAATATAATATGTAATATCAATACAAGTGTATGTATGTAATAACTAATAATGTCTCTAATATATAATGGCTTAACATATAATATATATATGTATGTGACTAACAATAATAATAATAATAATAATAATAATTGTGTATATATGTAATAATATATGTGTAATATGTATATTAATAATGTAGTAATGTATATAATAATAATATCTATATGTAATGTAATATATATATGTGTACATATCTTAATCTATCATATATATCTGTCCAATATGTATAATGTAATATAATAATATCATATAATATAGTAATAATATATGTAATATAATGTGTCATGTAATAATGTGTAATAATGTATGTATCAATATAATATATCATAATATCATATATCCAATAATATCTATCATCATGTAATATGAGTGAGTATATCGTATATATATATATCCATATCCATAATAATGTCAATAATATAATGTGTATGTCAATAATATTTAATCGTACATAATCGTATAATATACTATATAATATATGTATATGGCAATATAATAGCCAGCTAATGGCAACATGTGTGTAATGGCCAGTAGTCAGCTAGCATAACCAGCAGTCGTAGCTATCATATAACAGCATAACAATAATAGCCAATAATCTGTCCCAATAGCAATATATATCAACCAATATGTAATAATACATCTATGTATATAGTATATCAAGCTATATATATATAATATGTATGTGTATATACATATGTAATATAAATATCATACGTATATGTATATAATATATGTGTATCTTCTTCAATATATTTATATATATATATATATATATATTCATATATATATATATATGTATATATATATATAATATATATATATATATGTATATATATATATATATATATATATATATGTATATATATATATATGCGGCTAATATATAATATATATATATATATCTATATATATATCTACCTATATCAACACTATATATATATATATATACTATATATGTATATATATATATATATATATCAATATATATATATATATATATATCATATATCATATATATATATATATATATATATATATATATCCATATCATATATATATATATCATATATATATATATATATCATATATATATATATAATATATATATATATATATATATATAATATAATATGTATCATAATGTATATAATATATAATATATATATATATGTATATATGTATATAATATGTATCAATATATATATATATATATATATATATATATATATAATATATATATATATATGTATATATATATATATGTAATACATTCTTCTTATTGCCTGTGATAAGATCTATCTATCAGGTTTTAGGCCTGGTGTTATAGGCTAAGTCTCGTAGGGGTTGAGTCAAATTGGCCCTCAGTTGAAATATTCTGTCTTACATATGTAGATCTATAAGAATAAAGGTGACAAAATTGCAACCTATTTCTCAACAGACAAACTGAAAATTTTACAGTTTTTGTCGCGATTACTGGGTACTTTAACATGTGTGTATTTTCCTATTCTTTTTTTGGTGTGTTTTAAGGGGGGATGGCGCATGGAGGCCTAAATTTTAGGGGTATTTGTCACTTTTTGAGCAAAAGTGATCAGTTTTTAGCTCGTTAGTGAAACAAGGAATATTTTAGCCACCCTGAAACAAAATTGTTACCTTAGCATCTTCAGTGCTATGCTCTCATTTAAGCTATCAAAGTTAGTACATGAGGGATTGGGAGAAAAGCAGAATTCTTAGTAGTGATAGCATTACAAAAAAATTAAAGGATTTTATCTGTACTTTTTGATTTATTAAAGAAAGATTTGAAGCCATTGCAAAAGCCCCCTGTCCTCCTATTACCTCCAGTCAACCTATATCGACCGATTTTATTATGTCTGTTCCGATTTTTATGGATAGCTTAGTGAGGGGTTGAGCTGAAATGGGTGCAAGAAATCATATAGTCGAGAAGAAAAATTCTGTTTTTCTTATTCTTTTTTGCTCTCGATTATCGTCCCATAGAATAAACGCGAAAAATAAGCCTCTAAGGATAACTACTATCGTGAGTAATTTAAGATAGAGTGGTAAGATAAAAAGACAAGAAGAGAAGGGGATGAAAACTAGTTGGAAAAATAGACCGCTTGATACAGCTGCTAGGGTTAGAATACTAATGGCTCAGTTAACGTACGGATCTAAGTCTTGCTTAGCATGGTATGAGGTCCCTTTAAACGGACTTCATAAACAAGAGGCAGAAAGACGCATTGAATAAGCCCTGGTCATTCCGGTTGCCAAGAAGATTAATAAGACTATGATAAAGCTAACAGGGCTAGAAAGTGAGAGCTCTAAAATAAGATCCTTAGAGTAAAAGCCACTTAAGAAGGGTGCTCCACATAATGATAAGTTGGCAACATTTATACAGGTTACGGTTAAAGGAAGCTGAGAAAACAACGATCCCATATATCGAATATCTTGATTATTAGCACTGTTATGGATAATTATACCGGCGCATAAAAATAATAAGGCTTTAAATAAAGCATGCGTATACAAATGAAAAAGAGCCAAGAATGGTATAGATATTGCTAAGCTTATTATCATAACTCCTAACTGACTAAGGGTAGAGAGAGCAATAATTTTTTTGAGGTCGTTTTCACAATTTGCGCCAATTCCAGCTATTAAAAGCGTTAATACGGAAATGAATAATAGGCCAACCTTGAATCCATGGAATTTTTCCAAAAAAGGAAAAAAACGAATTAGCAGGTAGACCCCGGCTGTAACTAAGGTGGATGAGTGAACTAGGGCTGAAACTGGTGTAGGAGCAGCTATGGCTGCTGGTAATCAACTTGAAAATGGAATTTGCGCTCTTTTTGTTATGGCTGCAATAGTAATAGTTAGAGCCATCCATAGTCTAAGGTGAAAATCTCAAATAGAAATAATTAATCAGTGTCCCTGTAACACTAAAAGTCCAATAGAGATTAGAATTATTACGTCGCCAATCCGGTTAGCTAATACGGTAATTATTCCAGCCCCTAAGGATTTTATGTTTTGATAATAAATTACTAAAGCAAACGAAACGATACCAAGACCGTCTCATCCTAATAATAATGCAGGTAACCTGGGAATAAAAACTAAAAGATTTATCGATAAAACAAACAACATAACTAGTCAGGTAAAGCGTTTTAAGAAAGGGTCATGAGATATATATCTAGAAGAGAATAATATAACACATCCTGAGATAAGACAAACAATGTTTCTAAACCTGAGGCTAATGGAATCTAAAATAAGAATGAACGTTAAATGACAAGATCTAGCCTGTGAAATAGACCACTCTAGAATAGTTCTATTCGATGTTAAAAAGAAAGCCAGAGTTACTGGCAGTAATACAACTCTGTATAAAATGAGAAAAATTGAACTAATTGAAGAGGCTTTTAGGTTATTCATGGTTAAGTAGGATTTATTCCTTTTTTCAAATCCACAGGCTGACGTTTTGATATTAAACTAACTTAACTAAACTCAGATAGAAATAACTTCCCCTTTTAGGATTAACAGATTAGCAGGCATCCAATGTAAAAATAGAACTAGAAAGTTGGGAGACTTAGTTAATGCAAATGGCTTAATAAACTTAGGGCTACCTCCATGGTGAATGGCGGTGAAAAGGTACATACTATAAAGGGCAGAGAGAAAGCTTATAAAAGCTAATGGGATCAAACAGTAAGTAGAAGAGAAAATTACAGCAGGAAAAATCATAATTTCCCCTAATAAATTGATTCTAGGAGGAGCTGCTATATTAATAATACAGAAAAGGAACCATCATATAGTTAGAGTCGGCAGAAATATCAATATTCCTTTGTTGAGTAAAAGACTTCGTGTTTGAGTCTTCTCGTAAGTATAATTAGCTAATGCAAATAAAGCTGAAGAACAAAAGCCATGAGATAATATTAAAATAAGAGCGCCTCTCCATCCCCAAGATCTATTAGAAAAAGCTCCTGCCAATATGAGAGATATGTGCCCAATAGATGAGTATGCAATTAGGGATTTTAGATCTACTTGGCGAAAACAGATAATCCTTGTAATTATTCCCCCTCACATAGCAACCGAGAATAAAATAGTAGACCTATAAAGCGGAATAAAATTAAAATACTGAAAGAATCGTAAAATCCCATAACCTCCTAGTTTTAGTAAAATAGCAGCTAATACTATCGAGCCCGCAACCGGAGCCTCTACGTGCGCTTTAGGAAGCCACAAATGAACTGAAAATATAGGAAGCTTCACTAAGAATGCTGCAAAGACAAGAACACTTAATAGTCTCCATTGTCACATATTATTAGATGAGACAGCACACAAGCGCAGGGTTCTGCTGATTAATATTTCACCACTAAAGACCTTATGACCTGCTCATAAAATACTAAATAGTAAAGGTAAAGAAGCAGCAACAGTATAAATTATTATATATATACCGGCTTGCAGTCGTTCTGGCTGGTATCCTCACCCTAGAATCAGCATTAAAGTAGGAATTAAAGATGCTTCAAATAAAAAGTAAAAAAGCAGGCTATTTGAACAAAGAAAGGTTATTATTAGGATTAAGTTTATACCCATAATTAACCGTGAGAAAATACTATTATTGTTTTTATTTAATTTCACTGATCTTTGACTGGCAAGTATCATTATTAAGGAAATTCATAAAGTTAGTGAAATTAAGGTAAGAGATATTGAGTCATATCTTGCAAGATGTCCTAATCTCTCATAAGAAAAAAAGGGGGTAAATAAGTGTATAAGAGAAAGCACTCTTAATAGAGCTAAAGACCAGAACTTTAAATACCAAGATCAGTTCTTTTCAATAAAAGAAAAAACTATTAGGGCAGTGAAGTTTGCTAACAGGATACCTAGCATTTATGTATGGAAAATCTAGATACGTAGTCATTTCCTTCGGCCCGAATAATTGCTACCAAAATAGCTAACCCTAAACTAGCTTCGCAAGCTCCCAAGGTAATTAGAATTAAAGATGTTTCACCTATAAGTGAAATATTTCTAGATATGGAAAATATTAATACAAATAGGCTTATTGTAACAGCTTCTAATCTTAATAGAATTCTCAATAAGTGTTTATACTGTAAGGAAAGGGTTAACAGGGAAACTATAACCCCAAAAATTCTTAATATAGTTAAATGGAATGTTCTCATTTCTTTCTGTATGAAGCACAGCAATGATAGCTTAAATCAAAAGCATTGGTCTTGTAAGCCAAAGATGAATTTGGATATTCTCATTGCTAAAAACATAAGGTTGCGAAGTGAATCGAACACTTTTAGTTTGTTTTCAAGACAAACTGCCCCCAGGGAACAACCGTAATAACGAATGTTCTAATAATCTAAAATATTATCTCATGCCTTTTGAACTAACGGATTTAAAATAAAGTAGAGGAAATATAGGCCTGTAAAAACCTGACCAATCTGCTCATATGGAGTTTCAACAGGGCATCTCCCAATTCACGTAAGGACAAAGAAAATACCAATATAAGTTCAGAAAAGGACTTGATTTGCAGGGTAATATGCTATAGACCGAAATTTCGCTTGATGAGTGAAAGGAAGAACAAATAAAACTAGAATTGAACCAACTAAACCAATTACACCCCCCAATTTGTTAGGAATGGATCGAAGAATTGCATATGCAAATAGGAAGTATCATTCTGGTTGAATGTGCACTGGGGTAACTAAAGGGTTAGCCGGAATAAAGTTTTCGGGGTCAGTTAAAAGCTGAGGAGAAAATAAGGCTAGCATTGAAAGCAAAAAAATAACAACAAGGAAGCCAACTAGATCCTTAAAGGTATAATATGAGTGGAATGGAATTTTTTCCCCATCCCTGTTCAGCCCTAACGGGTTATTAGAGCCAGTCTCGTGCAGGAATAATATATGTAAAATAGCCAGACCTGCAATTGCAAAGGGAAGAAGAAAATGAAGTGCAAAAAATCGAGTTAAGGTAGCATTATCTACAGCAAACCCACCTCATACCCATTCTACCAGCATTTTTCCAATATATGGAACAGCTGACAGGAGATTGGTAATTACGGTTGCACCTCAAAAAGATATTTGACCTCATGGAAGTACATATCCAAGAAATGCTGTAGCCATAGTAAGAAAAAGTAAAATTACACCAATATTTCAGGTATGAAGCTGAAGATAGGAACCATAGTACATACCGCGTCCAATATGTAAATAAATACAAATAAAGAATCAAGATGCTCCGTTAGCATGTAGGGCTCGAAGCAATCAACCGTAAGTAACATCTCGACTGATATGAATTACAGATCTAAAAGCTAAATCCACATGTGCAGTATAGTGTATAGCTAGGAAGAGACCAGTTGCAATCTGAATTACTAAACATAAACCGAGTAAAGATCCAAAATTTCATCAAATAGACAAATTTGATGGGGCAGGCAGATCAACAAAGGCTCCATTTACAACCTTAAAGACTGGATGAATTTTTCGTAAAGGTCTTCGCATAACATAACTACCTATTCTCTAAACGGACGCAGAGACGCCTGTTGATAGTAACAAATCTTTGCTACTACGATTAAGTTAATCAATAAAATTACCCCTAAACCAATTAAAATTGAAATTATATATGGAGAAATAAGTTCAATTCCGTATATTTTTAGGTATATAAGTTTCCTAAAAGAAAATTCAGACCTAAGATATGAAGAATCCTTCAAGAAACAAAAGTAAAGAAATAGAAATAAAAGAGGAAAAAATAAAATAAGACTAAAAAGGGGAGTAGCCCTACCGAACAGAACGTTAGGAGATAAGGCTGCAACATAAGCAAACATAACCAACAACCCTCCTACATAAATTAAAAATAGAATGTAACCATACCAGGCAGAGATAGTTATTCTCCTAACTATACACATGAATAATGTTGAAATTATAATAACTAAACCTAGACTCAACGGTTGTCTTATCATTGGAAGAACAAGCAAGGTAGAAAAGGTTAAAGTGATAATAAGTAATCTACTCATTCAAGACGCAGGTATTCACCTGATTTTTAGCTTCCAATGCAAATGTTTTATTTAAACTACAATCCTGACTATATTAATGAAGTAAATTAAAGCCCAGGAGTGAGACAGCTATCAGTGAGCACAACGCAACTGGAAGAAAAGCCTTTCAAGTTAATCCCATTAAAAGGTCATAGCGGAATCGGGGATAACTTCCTCGAACCCAAATAAAAGCAAAGGCAAAAAAAAGAACTTTAAACATAAAACCTAGGTCTCTTTCGACAACAATAAAAGACCTTCCCCCAAAAAATAAAAGAGACGAAAATAATCTTATAACTAAGATATTAGCATACTCAGCTAAGAAAATGAGAGCAAAACCAGCTGCTCCATATTCAATATTAAAACCAGATACAAGTTCTGACTCTCCTTCTGCAAAATCGAAAGGGGCACGATTTGTTTCAGCAACACAAGTAGTAAATCACACTAAGGAAATAGGTAATATAAGAAATCCAAACCAGATTGATCCCTGAGCTTCTTTGATTTCAATAAAGTTAAATCTCCCTACTAAGAACAATGGAAACAATAAGATTAGGGCTATACTTACTTCATAAGAAATAGTCTGTGCAATAGCACGAAGCCTTCCTAGGAGAGCATATTTAGAGTTGGACGCTCACCCTGCTAGAAGGGTTCCATAAACATTTATCCCAGATACACACAAAAAGAATAGGATACCACACTTGAAATACGTTAGAGAATACAAACTTGGGTAAAGCTGCCATAATAACAAAGCTAAGATAAAGCTAAACACTGGAGCTACAAAATATAAGGAACGATTAGCTCTTGTTGGTTTAGCAATCTCTTTTGTTAATAACTTAGCAGCATCTGCAATAGGCTGAGGTAACCCTATCATCCCTACTTTATTTGGTCCCTTCCGTAACTGAATATACCTTAGCCCTTTACGTTCTAAGAGAGTAAAAAAGGCGACCGCTAATAAAATACATACATAAGTAAATAGGCAAGAAACAATCGCTAAATACATTATAAAGGAAAGAATTTTCATCTTTATCTTTAGGGCTTAAACCTAATGCATTTAGTCTGCCACCTCTATTATCTATCAAATAAAGGACTTTAACCTATGTCTATTGATCCTAAGTCAATCGCATAATTCTTTGCTAATTTGATTTTAAAGCTAAATTATACTTAATCTAAGTAAAATATCTAATATGTTACATTGGTCCTTTCGTACTAAACGTAACCAAAAAATATAAAGATAGAAACTGACCTGGCTCACGCCGGTCTGAACTCAGATCACGTAGAATTTTAATGGTCGAACAGACCAACCCTCAAAGACTTCTGCATCTTTAGGATATTCTGGTCCAACATCGAGGTCACAAACCTTTTTTTCGATATGGGCTCTCAAAAAAGATAATGCTGTTATCCCTACGGTAACTAATTCCTTTGATCAAAATTCTTGGATCCTCTCAAGTAAGACTTCTTATTCAAGGGAGGCTTTGTCTACTCCTCGGTTGCCCCAACCAAAGTATTTAATAGCTTTTTTTTTAGTTAATATTAAACATAACTACTCCATTAATTTTTCTGAAGCTCGATAGGGTCTTCTTGTCTTTTAATAATATCTGGGCTTTTTCGCCCAAAGATAAAATTCTAAATAATCTAAAAGAGACAGGTGTATTCTTGTCAAACCATTCATTCCAGCCTTCAATTATAAGGCAAATGATTATGCTACCTTTGCACGGTCAGAGTACCGCGGCCGTTTAAACTTCACTGGGCAGGTCCGACTTCGCATTTTGATGATTACACGAAGCCATGTTTTTGATAAACAGGCAGAATACGGCTTTGCCGAGTTCCTTTTTACGATTTTATTTTCAAACTCGCTTACATAGATCTAAACTTTAATTCGCTAGCTTATTGAATAACTCATTTAATACTCATTTTAACATAAAAACATTTTGTTTGGAAATTATTAAAGCTTCTTTTCTGTAATTATTAAGCAGATAAATTATATTATTTCTAAAAGAATGAATTATAACAAAATCCGATATCAATAGCCATTACTAAGCTTATATTTTGAAAAAAATTGAATGCAATTATAGGTCATTTTCGAGCTTATCCTCAAAAATCTAACTAAATCAATATAAACAACTATAAATCCCGTTTATATTGCAAACCCTATGATTTAGGGCACTAATATGCCTTTAGAAAAGAACTAGCTATCACCCAATGCGGATAAAATTTCATATCTATCTTTATTTCTTGAGAAGTTTTTGCCACAACTAACTCATACTCTGATCTATAAAACGGAATAAAGATAGCTCATTGGGTTTCGAGAACCCCTATTCAGGTATTAATCTAGTTAAACCATGATACAAAAGGTACAAATTTTAATTATTTCTAGTTTCCAGTTTTATGTTTTCCTTCACAGTACTAAACCCATGCAGAAATATTAAGTTTCAATCACCTTTACTAAATTTGGTAATGTTTTGTTTTCAGCCAAATTGATTATTCAAGCTATTAGCTGCTAATGTTAACCTTAAAGACGATTTATCTCTTAAATATATTTTCAGTGTAAATGAAATGTATTTTATTATACTACATCTTTCAGCCTAGAGACAATTTCCATTACCCCTACTATGTTACGACTTATCTCATTTTTCAACGAGAGCGACGGGCGATGTGTGCACGTTTCAGAGCCTTATTCATTTTGTTTATATAGTCAAAATTACTTTCAAGTCCTCCTTTAAGACACTTATTTCAAGTGTTTTCCGTAATTACAAATCTGTAATTGTAACCCATCCTCACTCTTTTATTAGCTGCACCTTGATCTGACGTTCTAATTAATATAATTCTCTAGCTAACTACTATATTTTAAGAAGTTACCTGACGACGACGGTATACAGGCTGACCTGCCACAAAGAGTCAGGTTTAACGTGGATTGTCGATTATGAGACAGGTTCCCCTGAGAGGTCTAAAACACCGCCAAGCCCTTTGAGTTTTAAACTTTTAATTCGTAGTACTCTGGTAAGCTTAAACTAAATTTACGACTAAAAATAATGGGGTATCCAATCCCAGTTTCCCTTAAAGCTATCACAGCTTCAGCATATTAAATAAACCACGTTAGGTATAACTTCCAATATTTAGATTTTACTCCTATATTGAAGATCTAATGATTCTATTTTCCCCTGCTTAACTGTCTTTTTACCGTAAAAGAATGACTAAATTTCTTGGTTTAACCGCGGATGCTGGCACCAAATTAACCAAATTTTATTCACTTAACTAATACAAGTTTTCACTTTTTCCTTAATCTTCAACACTGGTGTTAGTGGGGATTTCAGGACATAATGTTTGCTATAACATCCTAGAAGGTTATATTATTATAGTTTTGCACTAATGCTTAATGATATATCTTCCGCCTCACTTCTTTCCATAAAAGCCATGTGTATCTCATAGTGCACGCCATACCTAAAATCAGAGCCAAGTTTTATTGTTTAATCCTATAACTTTCTGCTTACCATTTTACCATCTTAAATTAGTAACCTCACTGGATTAACCAAAGTTCTTGAGGTGTAGTTTGCACATCAGGTTTTCATCCTGAAGGTATAGAAAGGAATCTATCTAGAATAAGTCTTTTGAGTATGATCAGTACATTTGCCTTCCAAGTAAAAAGTTTAAATAATTTTAAAAAAGATACTGTATTATCCAGCGGTGTTAGGGCACTAAGAATTTTGATTTCTTAAGAGAGGTTCGTTACCTCCTGATAAGGTCTTAAGTTAAAAAAACTGCAGGCCTTCAAAGCCTGAAATAAAGAAGACTCTTTAGTCCTTGCTCACTGTAGTTTACTATAAAACGTCGACTTGCAAAATCGAAAAAGGATAAATATCTCAGTGTGTATTGTCTGGTGGCTGAGTTGGAAGCGGTAGACTGTAGATCTATTAACGGAATTAAGTTTCCCCGACAAAAATTGAGGCTGTAAAATAAGCTAAATATTAAGCTTTTGGGTTCATACCCCAAATATGAATGAACTATTCTTTTACAATGGTAACTTTAACTAAAAGTAACAGGTATATTATGCTAATGAGGGTGCTCATCCGAATAAAGTGTAATTAGAAGACAGAAAATATAGGCTTGAATAAGACTAATGCCGAACTCAAATACTGTATATAAAACCTGGATTATCAGTAAAAGAAAGATTGAAAAAACCCCCGAAATGAACAAACCTGCCGTAAGATAGTTCCCGATCAATGTTAAAACAATATGCCCTGCCCTTATATTAGCTGTTAGTCGTACAGAGAGAGTAATAGGCCGTACCATGATTCTCACTGTCTCAATAAGAACAAGAAAAGGGTTTAAAGGAGCGGGTGCTCCTATTGGTAATAAACCAGCCACGACAGATCCCGGATTATAGACTACAGCTGAAATGATTAAGGAAAGTCACAACGGTAATCCTAAGGTTAAAGAAACTGCTAAATGACTAGTTGTACTGAAAACATATGGAATTAAACCAGATATATTTATCAAAATAAGAAATAAGAATAATCCAGTAATTAAATTGATAAATCCTCCCATATTTAACCCAAAAGAACGAAATACCTGTGAGGAAGCAGTATCCTTAAAAGTGTTAATGAAGGAATTTCATCGAGGATGTACCATCCAAAAAGAGGAGCTGAATAAGACAATTATAATAAGTGAGAAAAATCACATTAAAATATATAACGACATAAAAACTTGATTATTATCATCAAATGAAGAAAAAATATCGACAAGCATTCTTAATTATCAATTTCACTTATTTTCCTTTTTTAAATCACCATAAGCTGAACCTTTTCTGGAAAATATAGTTTTTCTAGATCATCAAATAAGAATAGAAACTCTTAAAACACTAGCTCAAAATAAAATAAATAATAAAATTCAATTTAAAGGTGATAGCTGAGGCATTAAGAGATACTAGTTTTACTAGTAACGTAAGACTGACAATCTTATATTATAATTTAACTAATCTCTCCTAATCAGAAACATTAATAACCCATTCCATAAAATTAGCTAAAGGAATAGCCTCCACTACGATAGGCATAAAAGAATGATTGGCACCACAAATTTCTGAACACTGACCGTAAAATACCCCAGGATGCTTAATAAAAAAACCTAATTGATTCAGTCGACCTGGAATTGCGTCTACTTTTACACCTAAAGAAGGCACAGTTCACGAGTGGATTACATCTGCAGAAGTAACTAGAACTCGAATATCTGTTTGAGTTGGCAGTACAACTCGATGGTCCACTTCAAGTAAACGGAAATCTCCAACTTCAAGTTCATTGGTTGGAATTATATATGAATCAAACTCAATGTTCGAGAAGTCTGAATATTCGTAACTTCAATATCATTGATGGCCAATTCTTTTAACTGTCAATCTACAATCACTAATCTCATCAAGCAAGTATAATAGACGTAATGATGGAAGAGCTAAAAATACTAAAATAACCGCAGGCACAATAGTTCAAATGGTTTCAATTTCCTGGCCTTCTACCAAAGAGCGACAGGTATATGTCCTTAACATAAGTGAAACAGCTGCGTAACCTACTAATCTAATAATCATAACTAAAATTATTATTGCATGATCATGGAAAAAAATTATTTCTTCTATAAGAGCTGATGCTGCATCTTGAAATCCTAATTGTCCTCATAGGCTCATAAGTAATATATTTATTATAATATTTATGTGCTCTCATGCACACACTTTAAGTTTTATAACCAGCTAGAAATGGAGATGATATACCAGTTAGTTGTATTTAACTAATTTTAATCTCACTATCTTAATTCATAAATTATTTAATTGTCATAATTAATTAGCACTATGTGATCTCACACACGCTCCAGTTTCAGCTCTATTATGGAAATCCGCTGGGAGAATGTTGTCCCACTCTAAAGCCGTTCTTAGATGGGTTCTTCAAACAACACTTCGCTGGGAAATTAGTGCTTCCCACACAATAACCATGAAGTATAAAACCGCTACAAAAGAGATTATTGACCCAATTGATGATACAACATTTCATTTAGTATAACAATCTGGATAGTCTGAGTATCGTCGTGGCATTCCTCTCAATCCTAAGAAATGCTGAGGGAAGAAAGTCACATTTACACCAATAAATATAATATAGAAATGTGCTTTAGTTCATCGTCTGTGAAGCGTAACCCCTCTTAGCAATGGAAATCAGTAGTTAAAAGCACCAAATAAAGCGAAAACAGCACCCATTGAAAGCACATAATGAAAATGTGCAACCACATAGTACGTATCATGTAACATGATATCTAAAGATGAGTTTGATAGCACAATTCCGGTGAGTCCTCCCACTGTAAATAAGAAAATGAAACCTAGGCCCCAAAGCATAGGAGTCTCATACTTGATTTTAGCCCCGTGAATAGTAGCAAGTCACCTAAATACTTTAATTCCTGTAGGGACAGCAATAATCATAGTAGCTGCTGTGAAATAAGCACGTGTGTCAACGTCCATTCCAACCGTAAATATGTGGTGAGCTCATACAATAAAACCTAAAACACCAATAGCAAGCATAGCGTAAATCATACCAAGGGTCCCAAAAGTTTCTTTTTTTGCAGAATAGTGTCTAACAATATGAGAAATTATACCAAACCCTGGTAAAATCAAAATATATACTTCTGGGTGTCCAAAAAATCAAAACAAGTGCTGATACAAGATTGGATCACCACCTCCTGCTGGGTCGAAGAAGGCAGTATTAAAATTTCGATCTGTCAAAAGCATCGTAATTGCCCCCGCTAACACAGGAAGAGACAGTAAAAGTAAAATAGCTGTAATTTTTACTGATCATACAAATAGCGAAAGACGTTCAAATTTTATCCCTTGTCATCGTATATTAATAATTGTAGTAATAAAATTCACCGCTCCTAAAATAGAAGAAACCCCAGCAAGGTGTAAAGAAAAAATTGCTAGATCTACTGACCCACCGGCATGTGCTAAATTTCCTGATAGAGGTGGATACACCGTTCATCCCGTACCTACTCCACTCTCCACCGCGGCTGAAGATAAGAGAAGTAAAAGTGCAGGAGGAAGTAACCAGAAACTTATATTGTTTAACCGAGGAAATACCATATCTGGAGCTCCTAATATTAGTGGTACTAGTCAGTTTCCGAAACCACCAATCATCATAGGTATCACTAAGAAAAAAATTATAACAAAAGCATGGGCTGTTACAATCACGTTATACAGCTGATCATCTCCAAGTAGGGCTCCCGGTTGTCCTAACTCTGCACGAATTAGCAATCTCAGGGCAGTTCCGACCAAACCGGACCATATCCCAAATAAAATATACAATGTCCCAATATCTTTATGGTTTGTAGAAAATAGCCATCGCAT